TTCCCCATTACGTTGTCGGAACAAAAATATTGCATGTATCAATATGGATGGAAATATTTAGTACATGAAATAGCGATTTGCTAGATATATAAATAGATATATAAGATATAACTAATAAAACGGATCTTGTGTTCTGGAATTGGAATCAAAGAAAGATATTTTAAATGGCTCGTATGTTGTGACTTGGAATAAATGTTTCTCGTTAAAGGAAGGGAATAGTAATTTATTCATTCCTAATTTATTCCTATAGAACGTCTAGGAACAAGAAGATTAAATCGGATATATCGACAGATTCCCGCGTAGTCCAAAGAAAAAAAAAGATCCAATTTCATCTCTATCGAATTTTAATATCAGAATAGTGGATATAATTATGATGCAATGGGTTAGGTCCACTTACTTTTTATTTTGTTGATTTCTAATCGATTTAATTGGAATAATGGAAAATAGGAAAGGAATAGTAATATTTGAAGATTTAACGAGACGACTTATCCTTACATTCATTATAATATTTAATATAATATTTATAATAATTATATTATTTATTTAATTTAATATATTTATTTAATTTAATAATAAATAATATATTTTTTATTTAATAATATATTTAATTTATTAAAATAGCAAATTTATAACCATACTATAATTAATTATAATGTTATAATTTTTATTATATATTAAAATATTAAATTATACGGTTTGTTACTTTTTTTTTATTACTTTATTACAAAGATCAACAATATCTTTATTCGCACTTCAAATATGAATACTACTGCCGGAGTTTTTTGATTTATGAAAAAATCAAAGCCCCTTATCGGATTTGAACCGATGACTTACGCCTTACCATGGCGTTACTCTACCACTGAGTTAAAAGGGCTTGTTTGATCCAATTCCTGAATAAAGACACTATGAGTTTAGTATATATACTTATTATAATAGATGTACATAGATATATCTTATAATAAGTATAAGGGTTCATTCAGGAATGAAAAATTTTCTTTATCCAGTAAAAGTAAATTAAATAATTTAATATAATTTAATAATTTAATATAGAGTATATAATATAGGTAAAATAAAACGGTTTATTGATATTGGATTTGATAAATATCAATACAATGAATTGTTTCAAGACTATCCTAATTGACATCATAACTAAATTCATTTGAGTGATACATGTATCCACTAATTTAACATAGATCCAAGATATTTCATTGAATCATTGATAAAGAGATTCGGATAAAGAGATTCGGCGTGGCCTTTGAACCAAACTTTTATCGAAAAAAATTGTATAGAAAGAATCGTGAAAGACGGAAAGATCCTTCGTATCGAGTCATACCATTCCATTATATTGACAATTTTAAAAAACTATTCATACTATGAACATAGTATGATGGCGGTCGTGCAAGTCTGCCCCCATCGTCTAGCGGTTCAGGACATCTCTCTTTCAAGGAGGCAGCGGGGATTCGACTTCCCCTGGGGGTAGGGTACTACGAAAGGAAGTTGATCGTGGATTATCAATAAGCCTGGAATTGATTTGATTCTTCCTGGGTCGATGCCCGAGCGGTTAATGGGGACGGACTGTAAATTCGTTGGCAATATGTCTACGCTGGTTCAAATCCAGCTCGGCCCAATAATTTGCCGATCCGCCATGAAATGATATAATATAACCCATTTGTTGCTCTCCAGAAATGCCCGATCCCCCAATCCCAATACGGAAGAAATCCATTTTATGATATATCTATACCACTATTTATTTACTCTCTTTTTACAAGAAATTCTGATCTTGCTAATGATCTAGATTCATATCAGGATCCGTAACTATAAAGTAAAGTTTAAGGAAAAGAGTAAATAAAAAAAAACTTTTTTGATTGAACGAGTGATTATCCAATTGATTTGGCAATAACGAAAGGATTACTAGTAATACCGGCTGCTCTCACTAAAGTACATATACATATGGGTATCGATATATCACACTCGCAGCTCTGTTACAACACGCCAATTCTAATCGAAATTGAAAGGGTTAGAATGAAATCATAAAAATATGTATACTTTATTTTATTATGGTATTTACTTGGGATTGTAGTTCAATTGGTCAGAGCACCGCCCTGTCAAGGCGGAAGCTGCGGGTTCGAGCCCCGTCAGTCCCGACGAATCCAAATCCAATAAAAAACTATATCAATTCATCTCTCTATTTTTTGTGAAAAGAAGTCCAAATAACATAATTTCATTCCCAACAGCGATCCCTCTTCTTTTTTTCTTTTTCGTTTCACATTTATCATCAACCAAATGGGGGAATTTCCATTTCTTCGACTAGTACCGATTCGATTGATGGGAGAGAGGCATATGTGGATTAGTACAATTATTATATTATTAGCATCAGATTCAGGATTCCACGGGATACCGTACTGTACTGGGTCTGGCTTTTTCAATTACTCCCGATCTGTGAAATATGAAATAGAGTAGAGTATTGTATGTTTCCCGGGAGTACATACATAAATGGAATTTGTACAATATAAAATAAATTGAACATAGTTACTGTGTATAGAATAGTATAGAATACTTTTTTTTTAAGATTAAAATAAAAGTATATCCTTTTCGGGCCCTATTTTGTGTAACCTCAATTTCAAATTTTACTAATTTGAAATAATCTATCTCATTCAAATTTCGCATTGAGCTTTTGATATATGCGTCCCATTACTAATCCAATGAAAGAGGATATTTAAAAAATAAAGATCAAACAAGGATCACTTTTTTATTAGCGAGGTAATGCATTTTTTTTTTTTTTTTATTTTAATTTTTTTTTTTTTTTTATTTTATAAGGGTTTTTCCTTGAAAGAACAAACTTTTTAAATTTATATATAAATATATAAAAAAATAGTTAATTTGATGGAATATTCGATTTTTTTATACCGGAATTTGTACTCGTCTTTATCATACTTCTTTTGTTTTCCAAGAAGATTGGATCATTAAAAAAAGGAGGTTATAACTTAGCTCCTTCCTTTTTTTTCATTGAGCTTCTATTGTTTGTTGGGGTTTGTTTAGAACCAATGGTAAGTGGAAAGGCGGTTAGATGATACTTCATCAGATGATTGTACAAAGAGGGCGGTAGGTTATAGAAAAGAAAGAATGGAAAAGAATGATAAATAAATAAAGGAATTATTGATTGTATCGGGAATCAAATTTTGAGTTCAGTATGGATAAAAGATCGTCCTATGTTATACTATTCAATTCTTGACGATGAATCGATTTGATAGCTCCGATATTGTTATTCATGATATTGATCCGATTCGATATCATCGAGATGTAATGCATCCCATTGAATTTACAGGCGAAAGATTTATTATCTCTATGGGATTAACTCCCGAGTTATTGCGAATTAAAGAAAAATTAAACAATGAGATTATGGAAGTAAATATTCTCGCATTTATTGCTACTGCACTGTTTATTCTAGTTCCTACTGCTTTTTTACTTATAATATACGTAAAAACAGTCAGCCAAGGTGATTAATTTGAATTAAACTTGATTTTTTATTTCTTATCAATAATTGCAGAGAAGAAAAGGATAAAAATTTCGCGTCTTAAATGAAATGGGCAGACTAGAATCAGTCGTATTCTATGAGATACGATAGTATGGTAGAAAGATTCAGATATTTCTTTCTACCATACTATCTAGTATTGTTATTGTAGTGTATAAAGTTGTATTGTAATGCGGGTTAATTTAATATAGATTAATATAGATCAATCTACAATAGTATCATCATATTCCTTTTCTATATATATAGAAATCGATTTAATTACGTATATATAATATATATAGTGATAATGTATATTATATAGTATCCCAATTCTATTTCTTTGCTTTATCTATTTGTATTTAATTTGTGTTGATTTCAATTAAATTAATTTGAAATAATCGAAAGCGACTTTTACGATTAGAATTCCTAGATTTCTGATTATTTTCAATATGAATCCCGATCGAAAGAATCAATGACTTCTTCGTCGGAATGCTAACTAAAAGATTATTTTATTATACCTATCGAAGAAGTCATTGATTGAGGAGTTGACAAATGATCCATGGGAACTTCTTCGGATTTCGAAAAGGATTAGTAAAACCCGTCGACTTTTAACGTTTGAACCATGATATGAAATGGGTTCAATAAAACAAGCAAAACATAAATAAAATTTCTAAAATAGTAAAACTAAAACAAGCGGCGCAATATGTGACTCGCCCAAGACAATATTTTAGGATGTGCAGTATCTCGTTGGACAACTACTATGTTGTTTCCCAATGTGTATCCACGTAATGGAATAACCGAATTGTTTTCTCTTTGATCTTTGAACAGTAAAGAGGTAAACAAAATAAAAAAAAGTTCCGTTCTTCCTCATGGTCCATATCTAACTTTGGTAAGAGTCAGTTCATCGAAATAGAAAATTTATGAAGAATTCAGTTGGAATAAATTTCCTACCATTTGTATTCCTTTTACTTTTTTTACTTTCAAAATACGAACACGGAAATAATTGAAATATTTCTTTGATTGAAAGAGTATTCTTCATATATATTTATTATTCATAGAATACATTACTCAACTAAAATCCAAGAGAATTTCGAAATGAAGATATTTTTCATTTCTATTTCAATTTAAAAATAAAATTTTAAATTGAAATAGTGAAATTTTAAATAAAAAAAACTTTGCCGAACGATCTATAAAAAAAAGTGATACTGTTTAGTTCCTAAACTCAATTAGTAGTACTTCTAGAGTCCACTCCTTCCCCATACTACTAGTGAAAGGGAAAACGTAAAGACTACCATTAAAGCAGCCCAAGCGAGATTTACTATATCCATGTGAATTATGTCCTCTATCTCTATGAAGGAATTATTCAATTATTGTTCACTAATAAATAATAGGGGAATCACTGGCGCAGAGTCAAAAAGTTATTCTGACCCAACACCGTTGATGAAACAATCCAATAAATCCAATTATAACAAGTTCTTATACGATTTCT